CCGAATCCCCCTCTTGACGCTCATCCTCCTCTTGAAGCTCATCCTCCTCTTGAAGCTCATCCTCCTCTTGAAGCTCATCCTTTTCATCATAAAGGATCCCCCGACCGGCCCAATAGGGAAATCCCAATTCATTGGGCCTTTCGATACAATCAAATAGAAATTCCCAAGGGCGCCATATTCTAGGAGCCCAGTCTATGTGATCGAAGAAACCCTCCTCTATTTCCCCTTCTTCAAACTCCGATTCGTATTTTTGATAGAGAAATTTCTGATCAACGATAGAACAAGATCCATTTTGCATCATATATAAGGGATTCCTTGGTTCGGGCCGAAGAAGGAATTTCACTCGATCATTATCAAACCGACTGCAATCTCTTTCTGTCCGCGAGGATGCCATCAGAGCGCCTTCTATTTCTACTAGGCCATGAACTAGATCAGAATCATTCTCAACGAACCGATAAGAAGTGATCCTATTTTTTTCATCGGGTCCGGGTAGAGACCAAAGGTCTTGAGCGACCGATCCGGCAGAACAACTCAAAAGATAAAGAAGTATCGTTAATTTCTTCATGCTCGTTCCAAGTTCGAAGTACCATTTGTACAAATAAGGATCCCCTTCTTCACACAATTGCTTCTTTATATAGATAGATATAGGATCTAGGAGGCAATTTCCTAGAAGTACTTTTTGCACAACAGCCCTTCCTATCTGATAGAAAAGGATCCCGTGATCCTGAACCGGTATTACATGGGCTCGCAAATCCCAAGTTTGTCTATGAAGAGCAGATCTAATTGTATTAGTGTCTAGAATTGATTTCTTCTGTGTAATACTAATTGATAGGGCCTCATTGGCAAGTGCTACAAGATCTCGTGCATTGGAACCCATGGCTGTGGACCCGAATCGATTAGTATGGAACATTTTCTTTTCCAAGTGAAATCCCCTAGTATATGAAAGAGTGAAAAAGCGCTTTCGTTGTTGTGGAATAAGAAGCCTTCGTATCTTAATACATGTATTGAATTGATTCGGGGCTATTAGAGCGGGATCCACTTTTCGGGGAATATGAGTCGAAGCAATAACAAGAATATTTCTAGTAGAACATCTTTCACAATCCCTGGAGAGATAGTTCACTAATAGACCGAGGGATAAGTCCTTCGACTCATTCATATCCAGATCATGAATGTCTGGAATCCATATTATGCAAGGAGACATTGCTTTTGCTAATTCGAAGTGAAGGGTGATAAAAAATCGGTCTACTTCCGCCAGCAGTTCAATATTGGTGAACTCATTCATCACATCCTCAGCTAGCCACTCTATACGCCGCAACTCCCTATCAAGGTCACTAGTATCAATATCGTCACTAGCATCAATAGAGTCACTAGCATCAATAGAGTCACTAACATCATAGTCACTCTCATCCTCCTCATCAAGAACAAACTCCCTAGGCTTGCTATCCGGGAACTTGTTCAGAAATACTGTAATGAAAGGAAGATAGGAGTTTGTCGTTAGGTATTTGACCAAATAGGATCGTCCGCTTCCTATAGAACCTATCACTAAAATACCCCTAGAGGGGGATAAGGCTAAGCGGAGCGAAAAGGGTTTTCCATGAGACGGGAAATGAAAACTATTAGCCCCACACGAAGTTTGTGAATAAGTGATTGTCTGATAATTAGCAAGGAATATCCGCCTTTCTGCTAAACAGGATGTATTGAACTCATAATTCATTAGATACTTTTGATGAATGTCAACTAAGTATCGTAAGTAAATTGCTCCCGGTTGTTCAATCATTTGATAAGCAGAGTCATTCTTTGATAAATGATCGCTATGAGTCAGACTCAATAGAATTTGATCAATACTTTTTTCTGCCGTTAAGGTGGAGATGGAGAACTGAACCAAGAAGTCTCTTTCTTTATCACTAATCGAATCACTGTTCGCGAACCAGAATTCTATTGGATTATCATCAATCCAATGATCGCCCACGTTTTCTCTTTTTCTTATCAATGAATAGATCTCTTTACTTGTATGACTTAGATGTCTCGTATTTCTCGAAAAAATGATTCGATTGATGGGATTTGGTATGATACTTATGAGATCGATGAGATTGATATTCAAATATTTCTTCTTAGAACGTATAGAATATCCTAATTGTTGCAATTGTTGCAGAGCAACTAGAAAGAGATTCTTTAACTTTAACCAGAAAGAATTCAGTTCAGATGTGGGATACCTATCCAGAAGTTTTCGCAACTCAATCATGTATGATGGATTCATCAAAGATTTGATCTTTTCGAACTCTGTCTGTAACTCACTATAGGCTCGGGAAACAAAGAAAAGACGTGTACAAACGAGATGTCCAGCAACAAGAAGAAGGAAAAGGATTGAATAGAGGAACTCCTGAACATTTGGCGAGCTCAGATGTGTCGATATCAATGGTGACTCATTATTTCGATGAATCTTTTCTTCGGACAGAAGAAAATTATGTAAACACTTAATCCAAATCTCACTTATCCGATT